GGATCCCGCTCCTAAACATAAGGGATAGGGGGAAGGTGGCCGGGCCTATCATATCAAAAGGGTTGTAGAAAGAGAACCCGGCCACCTATTTAATTCGACGGGGCGCCCGATTCGACCGACTTTTGGATAACAAGAAGGCGAGCTGATCTGCTTTGATCAAGGAAAAAGCCCAGTCCGCCACCAACTCGGTGCAGGTCACGTGACCTACAGCTCGGCCTTCGCTTTTTGAGGCTTCCTCTACCCACATCTCTATGTGCCCGCAGCACTTCCATATAGAGAAAGATAGGCTTACCATGTTCCATCAATAGCACCTAACCTATGCCGATTTTGGCGGACCGTGCTCCACCCCGGTGAACTCATGCGGTTCCGACGTGCCCAGAGGCCAGAGGCGAATCCGTTCACGGTCCGTAGGACCAACACCATTCGAAGGTGGGTGGCCCGCCCCGCCTAGAACAGTCATGTTTGACTGGGCTTACACACATTCGCTCACTTACGCTGTCCCCCCTCAGCTCACCCTAGCCCCGGGCCTTTTGCTCTTCTAACGTAAGCTCCAAGGCTTCACACCAAGTCTTCACTGACATAATATGCATGCTTAAGTAGGGTCAGGCAGAACCGTTGTTGCCTGATGGGAACTTCCCCCATATTGCTATCAATGTCTTCATGTCGCACGACCTCTTAACATTACACCACTGAATCCCCAATCCTTTGCTTGCTGTGCAGTGACAGTACCAATATCCACTAATCGTTGTTTCCAGATACGGTTGCCGGTTGACATCTCTTCTAATTCGTCGATACGAGAAGCAAATTGTTGTGTGGAGGAATCAATATCTCGACATAAGCCAAGAGGCAGATCTTGTGCCACTCCACCTGGTCGTATGAAACTGGCATGCATCCTGGCTCCCGAGACTCTTTCATAGAATTCCAACAATTTCTCCCGCTCCTCAGAAGCCCACAGGAACGGAGTTGATGCTCCCACATCCATAGCATGAGTAGTTAAAGCAAGTGAATGATTTGAAATTCGAGTTATTTCACGGAATAACACTCGTATATATTGAGCTCGTAATGGTACCTCGCAATTCAAAAGTCTCTCTACGGCTGAAGAATGAGCGTGTTCTTGGGCCATCGTAGAAACATAGATAGGGTCGACGACGGAACGAACAACGAAACTTTACGACAGCTTTTTCGTACACGTTCACTTGCATCACATACACAAGTGCTCTCTGAACCGTGCAATAAGGTCACCCATAACACGGCTCTCCCACTTGAGTTACCTTAGCCCCAGGCCATGCTATTCAATGATATTGGAAAAATGGCAGCGTAACGTAACAACTAGTATGGAAAGCTGTTCGCCTTTTGAATCTTACTTTGTAAGTAGTAGGGGCTTCATAGCTACTTTCATTCTAAGGGAAACCGAAGAACCAACCTTTAGTCAATAGGAGCCCTACTTCCCTCTTTGCGACCTCATCACTTCAATTCAAGCGCAAACCAATTTCTTTCTTAGTCACCAGGCTCCGCGCACCTTTGGTACTTCAGTAGGGCGAGCTGTTTGATAGTGACTTCTTTCGTTTGGTAGGGCGACGAAAGGCTACTTCAATCTAGGAAACAGCCGGAAACTCGAGAGTTTCTCCTTCCTCTAACAAGTAAGCAAGTAAACTACCTTTGGAAGCGTTCGCCGGTAACCAAAGCGTATCGTTCCCGCGGTACTTTGCTTATATCTTTTTTAGGTTATGCAATAGAAGGGGGGCTTAGCTCTGGATCCCCCCTGCTTGCAGAAATGAATGGATCAGAAGGGGGGCTGGGTTCTATTTCCGGGCCGGGCGGGAGGTGAAGGCCATAAGATTGCCTTCCCGGTAAGGAAGAGAGGAAAAAGGTGCTGTCATCTATCTCGACCAGTTTCCCGAGGCGTTGGAAATCCAGACCGGCTCAGAGAATCACTGGCGCTAACGCGACCTTCGTTTCGCCAACAAAGAAGTCATCCTTGACGATTTCCCCTTCCTTCCCTGCCGAGCCGCCTCTCTTCGCCATTCGAAGTACTACCTCTGCCTTCCCTTTCTATAACATACCCAGGCGCCCTCCTTTCCAATCACTAAGAAAAAAGAAATACCAATCAAATCAAAGCCCTATCTAAGTAAAGCTTCGTCTGTTATTTTTCGGCCCCAGGGGAGTTTACTCGACCCATTCCCCAGTCTCCCGCACTGCTCAAGTAAGTGTGCGACTCCGTATGAGGACCTCCTTCCCTTCTGCCCACTCTCCGTTCACACGGTTCTCAAAGCAGAGGAGGAAGGGTGGGCAGCTGGTACCACGAGCCCTCTGTCCCACACATCTATCCAGAAGCAAGTGTAGTTCACCGGTTCCACCGAATGCTCCTATCTCTCGGCAAAGATCGTGTGAGTGTGCAGTTATGCTTCGGATGCTTCGCCATAGAATAGATCGACCCAGTTCCCGTTCTTTTCCGGTGCACTCGCTTTATATCTCCGACACACAAGGAAGGACGCGGTGG